TTGTTGTTTCGCCGATTTCTAGTTCCCTTTTTTTCTGCGCTTGCTTTCCTTATCTTTAGTATCTAGTCAAATTTTTCCATTCTAATACAAAAAAACTCTTTATTATTGATCCATTCTATCAATTTCAATTGGTCACTACCGACAGAGTTACATCACACCCCCTCCCATTTTTCAATACAAATTTGTATTGAAAAATAACGAAAAGGGGGTTAAAGTTAATTCTTCTTAATATACATACTAGGATTAGGACTATCAGACAAGTAATTCCTGACACCTGGTCGAAAAGGAATAGAAAGTCTAAAAAGAGGCAAAAAGGCTTTTGATAATTTTTTTGGTTCTTTCTTTTTTACGAATTTGATAAAGCTAAATAGACAGATCTAAAAATTCATTTCGGATAATTGAACCTTCTCAAACTGTTTCTTTTTAAGAACCAAAAAGATTTGTGCCAAAACAACCGATCCTAAGAAGAACAAAAGGCCTTGGACACGTAATGGATCTTGAAGTACTATTTCCGCATCCCCCTGACCAAATCCACCCACATTAGGATTACTCGTTAATGGTTGATCAAGTTTAATGGATTCGCCCTCTGAAACAAGAAGTTCTAGGCCTCGAGGGATAATATCAATTACTTGGCGTTCATTCGATGCATCCACTATGGTTATTTCGTATCCCCCTTTTTCTTTTCGTAAAATTTTGCTTATTATCCCTCCTGCCGTAGCATTATAAACTGTATTATTACTTTTGCTACCATCAGGATAAATCTGACCCCTTCCCCTGTTTCCACCTACGTATATAGGATATTTTAAGAAGTGAACATCTTTATTAGTAGCAGGGTCTGGGGCAAGAATAGGAAAGGTTATTTCACTATATTTTTGACCAGGAACAGGACCTATCACAAGAATATTTTTTTTATTGGGGCGATAATTCTGAAAAGACAGATTTCCTATCTTTTCTTTTATCTCGGGTGAAATACGATCGGGGGGGGCTAATTCAAACCCCTCCGGTAAAATAAGAACAGCTCCCACATTCAAAGCTCCTTTTTTACCATTAGCTAGAACTTGTTTTAGCTGCATATCATAAGGAATTTTAACAACTGCTTCAAATACAGTATCAGGAAGTACCGCTTGTGGAACCTCAATATCCACGGGTTTACTAGCTAAATGGCAATTGGCACATACAATACGCCCAGTTGCCTCTCGTGGATTTTCATAATTCTGCTGGGCAAAAATTGGATATGCACTTGAAATGGATGCCCAAGTTATTATATATATCATGAGTGAGACAGATATAGAGCGAGTAATCTCTTCCCTTATCCAAGAAAAGGTATTTCTAGTTTGCATGGTCCAATCATTTATCCCGAAAATTTCTACAATAAAGTTAGGTAGGTCGATAATATACTTCCCTAGCCACAATTCTGCTATTTACATTTACTGAAAAAAGAAAATTTTTTTGTTGAAATATACAAGGAATCCCCTCATGGGTAAAAAAGAGTAAAGTAAATACGACTTTTATTTGGTTATGACGTATAAAGTAAGAAAGATTAGAATTGGATCAGTGAATCTTTTTTTAGTCATTTATTGCATGATAAATCACTACAAGTGACGGAGATACACGATTTAAATAACGAAAGATCCAATATTTAAAAATTGTATCAAGAATGACTGGAAAGGTAGAAACTAGACCAGATAAAATTTGCTCATAATGAGCAAACCCAAAATCTTTGTAAATATAACCAATCATTAGTTCCCAACCGTGAGGCGAATGGAATCCGATACATAAATCAGTTAATAAAAGAATCGAAAAAGCTTTAATTGTATCACTTAAATTATATAGGAATTCTTGAACCCAAGAATTGAGAATAAAAAGCTTTTCCTTACCCCAAAAGGAATAACCACTTAGAATAACGAAAGATATTAGATTTGTCGAGAAGTGCAAGATTGTATGGATACGATACTCATTGTGTATCTTGATGAATTGGATCGTTTCTTTGTGGATTCCTAGACGAAATTGTTGTAAATCGGTTTCTGGGTATTCCTTTATCATTTGATCCAGCTGGAATAGTTCCTCTAATTGTATGAATTTTTCTAGAACACTTTTTTCTTGAATATCATTCAAGAAAGTTTCGCATTGTTTAGTATTCCACCAATTAGTAATCCAAGTTTTCAAACTTTTATTACAGCAGAGAGAGATCAACCAGGGCAAAAAGACTATAGATGTAAAATAAAAAAAAGGAATGAATGCTTTCTTTTTTGCCATTTTGAATCTGTGAGTTGTTAATGAACCTACCGCATTTGTTGATTCTATTAGATCTCCTATTTCTATCGAGCATGAGTTTCTATTCTAATTCGAATAGAATATATTGAGCCTATAATCCCTTTTATCTTTTTCTTTTGATTCAATACTTAGTCTTTGCTTTGAACCTAGAAAGAATACAGAAATAGCCTCAGAATACACTTCCAATTTGAATCAAGAAAAAATGGGATTTCCAGGATGTTATTCCCCCCTTTTTCGATCAATACTAAAAGAACTTTTAAATATTTTTCAAATAACAAATATGATTCGATTTTCGAGACGAATAAACTCCCTTTCTTTTCTATCAAATATATCAAAAAAAACGAGCATAAAAGAATAGATGACTGTTCAATTGAAAAAAAAAGAAAGCAATTCTTTCGTTTTTTCTTCCTACTGCCAAAGTATTTAGTCTTTAAACTTTAAAAATGAATTCATTTCAAAATACTTCAATTGGTACACGCAAGAAGTAAGCCAATTCAGCAGCTTTTTGCTCAATTTCTCGTGTAGTAAAATTTTCATCAGTACGAATTAAAGGAATAGCCCCTTGACCTCGAATTTCCATATAAAGGACACGCCGAGCAGAAACACCCTCTTTAACTTCTATTCTGATGGACTGAATATCTTTCATAAGGAATCGTAAAAAGATGCGCCGGCTTTTTCCAGGAAATCCCCAACGAAAAATACGTACTATCCCTTCTTTTCGGTCGAAAAGATCATAACCACTACCCACATTCCACAAAATAGTGCACCACAAATAGCAACTAATAAAGAGACCCGCGATTCCATAGAAAGACATCACAATCCCTTGTGGAAAAAAAATGATTTGCTGAGACGCAACTAACGATATAAAATTTCTACCAAGATAACTGGAAGTTCCAACCAATAAGAATCCCAATGAACCTAAAAATAGGATAAAGGCCCAGCAGAAATTACTTGTTTTTCGAGACCCCGTTATAAATTCTATCCATAGAGATTCTGATCGCCAACTCATATATATTAGATCCAGTTATACAATTTTTTGGAATTGAGAAAATATGACTTTCCTTTTTTTGTTTTCAAAGTAACTCTCATCAACTATAACTATTTTGTTGTGAACCTTTACCTTAGGAGTAATTCATATAATTGTTTATATCTAAAATAATAATATCTCCTTCCTTTATATGATCCCCTATAACTATATACATACAAATAAATCCATTGACTTGAATTTCATACAGCGGGCCGATGATGATCCTTTTTTCAAAAGGGCGCAAAGTGAGTTACCCCATATAATACGTTTAGACATGCTTTTTTTAGTTATGTTTGTAGGAATCTATGTGTTATACAATATTCTACCAAATGGGTCTTATCAAATCGAAGTTTTTAAAATAAAAAAGGGAGTGATACGATTCGGTCTCATCCGATCTAAAAAATCTTATTTTTTTGAATATGAAGAAATAAAGAAGCCATTGCAAGTGCCGGAAAGACTAGGCCTACTAAAGGCACAAAAATAGAGGGTAAGTTGTTCAAAGTTGTCATAAAAGGGGGTACCTCAATTTAATATTTGTACCTGTTATTGTTATATTCTGAATTCTAAAGATATCTTAGAATATCTTGTATTTTTATTATTTCTATTATATATATTATATAATTATACTTAAGTATCTTTAAGTAAATATATATCTAATACTAATATACAACCTAATAGAAATAGATAGAATAGAACCTACTAGAAATAGAATCAAAAAATAGGTACAAGAAAGGCCAAACTAAATAAATGGACTTATTAATCTTTCAAAATAAAATAGATGTATTATCATAATCCCCCTGTTAGATTTATTATTCTTTTTTTTTTTTTYTTTTTGTCTTCTAATAGTCATTAATAAAGAAAAAATTTTATTCCATTAAAAATTTCTACAAAATTGATTGGAATCTGATCCAACAACAGGGAATTTTCGGGAAATGCAAAAAGACGCAAGACTCTCTAGAGATCTATATCTCTAATCTATACATATGCAAGCAAGAGAGGAAAAAAACTTTGTTTCATTTTTCTAGTCTAATTTGAACTTCTCGAAAGCAAAAATTCACTTTTTATCTTGTTGATAAAGGTTTACTGAGTAGTAAATAAGAATATCGATAAAAAAAGGATTCGAAAGAAAAATGCATTTTTCAGGGTTTTAGTTTCATTCTGATAAACGAACTGTTCTATTCTATTTTATTTCATTTTTGTTCAAAGGAAAAAAAGCATGGAGCTGAAATAACTCACTCACAACACCTTTTAAAGGATTACGTGGTACAATTGCATCCAATAAGCCCTTACGTAATAAAGATTCAGCTGCTTGTGAACCTTCAGGCACGGCTTTTTTCAATGTTTGTTCAATTACTCTTTTACCCGCAAATGCAATATAGGCATAGGGTTCGGCAATAATGATATCCCCCAACATACCAAAACTTGCTGTCACCCCACCGGTAGTAGGAGATGTAAGAATTGATATATAGAATAACTTTTTACTTGATTGATAATCACATAAAACCGAAGAAATTTTAGCCATTTGCATCAAACTTAAACTTCCTTCTTGCATTCGTGCTCCTCCGGAAGAACACACTAAAATAAGAGGTAAACGTTGATTGGTAGCATACTCGATCAAACGAGTTATTTTTTCGCCTACTACGGATCCCATACTACCCCCCATAAACTGAAAATCCATAACCCCAAGAGCTACCGGAAT